ATTCATGGGTAATACCGATTAATATATAAGGATAGATATTACCTCTCCTTTTCACCTTTCAAAGAAATTGAAATGATTGAAGTTTTTCTATTTGGAATCGTCTTAGGTCTAATTCCTATTACTTTGGCTGGATTATTCGTAACTGCATATTTACAATATAGACGTGGTGATCAATTGGACCTTTGAGTAATTAATATCTCCTTTTTTTTTGATTGACCTCCTACTTTCTTTAATCTACAGGAGGTCAAATTCAGATTGCTGTTCAATTATTTCAGTCTTATTTTCGACCTAACAAATAACAAGAATCTAATCACGCTCTGTAGGATTTGAACCTACGACATCGGGTTTTGGAGACCCACGTTCTACCGAACTGAACTAAGAGCGCTTTATTATCACAAAAATATTTTGTGACCTAACTCGTCTTGGATATATATACTATCGTAAATAAGAAAATTAAAGATTGATTTTGTATAGCCAATTTTAATCAATCTCAATGACCCCTCGTTACTGTTCATAAGATAAGTAATAGGTAGGGATGACAGGATTTGAACCCGTGACATTTTGTACCCAAAACAAACGCGCTACCGAGCTGCGCTACATCCCTTTGAATTGGCCTACAGTAGTATTGTAGAGAATCCCTGTCTTGTTTTCCACATCTTTATTTCTTTCAGTGCTATACCCAATTATCTTGTCATTTCTTATTTTTTTTTTAATCTCATATCATATAACATATAATAATAGACTTATATTATATACGTACTAAAGAAATATGAAACTCGCCGTAAAAAAAAAAAAAATGAATATTTTTCGGGAATTCTCAGACAGAAAGGGACGTATTTCTTTTTTTCTTTTAAGAAAAGGAATATCTACTGTACTGAATCGTTGTACATTTCAAGTTATACATTTTAATTTGCATTAGGGATTCTGCGTACAAATCCAAGTGGCAGTCATTAACTACATATACACATCTGGTCATATATGTAATAGCATTATGTATTACAAATTGTAATAAGATTACAATAATAAATAACAAAGAAGGAGGATTTTAAATGCGAAATCTAAAAACATACCTTTCCGTGGCACCGGTAGTAAGTACTCTATGGTTTGGGTCTTTAGCAGGTTTATTGATAGAGATCAATCGTTTATTTCCAGATGCGTTGATATTCCCTTTTTTTTCATTATAGTAATTGAGATAGGAAGGGGTGAAGAAGATTAGAGATACAATCAAATATCTGTGACTAATCCCCCCTTACTCTTCTTTTCTTCTTTTTTTTTATAATTAAAATAAATTCGAAAATAAAAAGAATAAAAGCGGGTTCACCCTAGTTAAACTAAGAACTCGGGTTTCCAGGTCCAAAATGAAATTAATTAATAATAGAGTGAGAAAGAAAATGGAATAGTTGTGGCATGGCAACAATATCATACAAGAAAATTCAATGAAAAAGAAAATTTAAATACTGTACAGCGATTATAAATTATAAATATATAGTTAGAAATCATTATATTACTTATTATTACTATATTGATAGATTGCAACGAAATCTTTCATAATTGTATTTCAAGTTAGCAACTTCTATTTTTTTCCTTCCTTTCTTCTTCTTCGCTTCGGATCGGAAAATAGAAAGATAGAAGAGTTGAGTCAATCAAAAATCCAAAGGAGGTTCATGGCCAAGAGTAAAGATGCCCGAATAACGATTATTTTGGAATGTACCAGTTGTGTTCGAAACCGTGTTAATAAGGAATCAATGGGCATTTCCCGATATATTACTCAAAAAAATCGACATAATACGCCTAGTCGATTGGAATTGAGAAAATTCTGTCCCTCTTGTTACAAACATACGATTCACGGGGAGATAAAGAAATAGATCGAATCGATCGCTTGCGTGTCCGCCTTCCATTCCAAGGAAGACGAAAAACGACATATTATATATAACAGATCATATATTTATTTAAATATAAACAAAACAAAGCAATTCTATTTTTAAATTCGAAATCATTTTTGATTCGATCAAAATAGCATTAGGATTTTCGAGACAAGGAATAAAAAAAACATGGATAAATCCAAGCGACTCTTTCTTAAATCTAAGCGATCTTTTCGTAGGCGTTTGCCCCCGATACAATCGGGGGATCGAATTGATTATAGAAACATGAGTTTAATTAGTCGATTTATTAGTGAACAAGGAAAGATATTATCTAGACGGGTGAATAGATTGACCTTAAAACAACAACGATTAATTACTATTGCTATAAAACAAGCTCGTATTTTATCTTTGTTACCCTTTCTTAATAATGAGAAAGAGTTGGAAAGAAGCGAGTCGACTCCTAGAACTACTGGTCTTAGAATTAAAAATAAATAAGCTTGCTCTTCTTCAATTGAATCAAAATAAGATTCCAATCCGAATTCAAATGCAAATTGACAGTTTGTTCAAAAAATCTGAAAATTCCAATTTTATTGTTGTGTCGTAAGAAAAAAAGGAATTGGGGAAGAAGAATAAATCCTTTTTTGATTGAACGTGTTTGTTCATTGCGATGACTTTATTATATTATATCCTATTTTATCATACTAATTTCTACTCTACTTTCCCAAGTTCATTTGCCAGGGAACTCCATTTAAAACATTTCACTGGATTTGATTTCTTTCAATCTCCTTAATCTTATTTTAAGATCTCATTGGAAATCATATAAAGACAATTCCTATTTAATATAGCTATTTGTGCAAGTATTTTACGATTAAGAAGCAACTGCCTCTTGTACAGATGGTGTATTAATTTACTATAACTATAGTATAGTTTATTGGCTCGAATTACTGCGTTTATTCGAGTGATCCACAAACGACGAAAATCTCTCTTCTGCCTACCTCTATCCTGATGAGCCGAAACCAAAGCTCTTATTTTCTGTTGAGTAATAGTTCGAGTAAATCTTGAACGAGCCCCTCGAAAGCTTGATGCAAATAAACGAATTTTGGTTCGACGTCTTCGAGCTATATATCCTCGTTTAATTCTAGTCATTGAATAAATGAAACTTTGATGAATAACTAATTGATTTCTTTTCTTTCAGTTATTTCCTTTCCCTTTCCTAGTCTATTAATAACAAAACGGATTCTTCCAATGTATAAAATAAGAATTCCAATGGCTTTTGCTACTCTAACCTTCCCGACCACGATTTTTTCTTTTTTTCTAGGCTTCTCGCCTCAAAATAAGAAATTGTATTGATACTAGGTATCAAAAAAACATAGTAAATAAAAAAGTAGTAAATAGAATATAGGTATAGTGGGTTCCATCGTTTCTATGGTTACTTCTTAAACGGTGAGGTCCTCTCTATACACCGGAGCCTCATTTAATTAATGCTATTGTTAACTTGTACAGTTCACACTCTTTGGCTCTACCCATAATTATCCAGTAATAGGTCTTTCACAACGAGACCACTTATACAGTAACGGTATTTAATTATGAAGATTAGCTGAGTAGCTGACCCTGTTAGTCCGTTCTTGCAAAAGTGAAGGGTAAAGGGTAAGGGCATAATCTTTCTGCTTTTAATTCTGCTTTTAAATAAAATAGGATTTCCCTGCTTAATGAATACCATTTGCTATCAATGGGGAATTCTTTCTCATCTTAAATTAAAAGTGTAAGTGATTGGATTTGTACCAATGGCAACCATAAATTAATTTGATACCACAATACAATAGAAGGTATGATAGATCTTTTTTATATTTTTATCTATATTTAATTTTTCGTATCGTATAGTAAATGGTGGTCTTCATTCTATCCTATTCATTGGTACTGATCATTTATACCGGATCCATTGTTTTTGGCCTAGTCCATGATCTGAACGAGTCGCACATACACCCTAGTACATGTTCCTCGTCGCTGAGGACATCCCCGAAGAGCGGGGGATTTCGTGACATTTTTGATTGGCTGTCTTGTGTTTCTAATAAGTTGTTTAATAGTTGGCATGTTGAATCATATACATAATGGGCTGGTTTAGATCGATCCTAACCGGATAAGTATGAATCATTTTTATATTAATGGATTCATAGACTATTGTATTAAATCTGGTAAGAAGATAAAATCTCAAATTGTATATTTGCGCGAAATTCCTCTTATTTTTTATTCAACCGCTACAAGATCAACAAGTCCGTGAGCTTGGGCTTCTGTTGCTGACATAAAAACATCTCTTTCCATGTCTTCGGAAATAACCCATAAGGATTTGCCCGTTCTTTGTGCATAAACCCTTGTGATGGTTTCGCGAAGCTTCAGTAGTTCTTCCGCTTCCAGGATAAATTCTCCCGTCTGTGCCTCATAAAAAGAACTAGCAGGTTGATGGATCATTACCCTGATGATATAACATAATAAATAATTATTCTATCTCGCATGATGAAAGGCGAAAAATAAGAAAATTAAGAAAAAAGAAAGATAGAATTGAACAACCGTACAGGCATCTTTTGCACATTGCATACGGCTCTACAATGGAATTCACTTTTATACCTATAAACTACCTTTATACCTATAAACTACCTTACATCGAATAAATAGAAAAGAAATTATAGGGTCTATCATATTCACATAGGTGAATGATCCAACAACCACCCTTTCTTTTGGAATAGTTAAAAATATACTATGATGGTTCCGTTGCTTTATATATATATTAATTTCGTCTGTTATTTAGCAATCCCAAAGTTTCTTTTTTTTTTACTTAATTTTTTTTATATTTGAAAAAAAAAAGAGATTTTTTTGTATTCTTTCATAAAAATAATATATATATTATTGTTAAGAGTTTTTCGGTGTAAAAACAAAAAAGTTTGTGACGCTGAAATGGGTCTCCTGATATATCAGATAAAATGGTAAAGACCTTTTATCTCATACTACTCTTTCGATACATAATGGAATGGAACGATTTTGAAAAAAAAAAAAGATTCTCGTATCGAATTCGAAGTGCCATGCTATTATTACTTAATATTTATATTTCATATATCGCGAAGGCATAGTCTTCTTTTTTCTCTCAAATCAAATAAAAAACTCATTGGCGCCAAGCGTGAGGGAATGCTAGACGTTTGGTAATTTCTCCTCCGACCAGAATAAAAGATCCCATTGAAGCGGCTAATCCCATGCATATTGTTTGTACGTCTGGTTGCACAAATTGCATAGTATCATAAATACCTAATCCAGGTATTACCCATCCGCCGGGAGAGTTTATAAACAAATAGAGATCCTTGGTATCATCCTCTATACTGAGATATACCATAAGACCAATAAGTTGATTCGAGATCTCACTATCAACCTCTTGGCCTAAAAAAAGTAATCTTTCTCGATAAAGTCGGTTGATTGAGATAAAATTGTATCCCTTCGGAACTGTACATGCATCTTTTGATGCATACAGTTCAACACAAATCGCGAAAAAAACAAGAATCAATGTGTAGATTCTTGTTTTTTTTCTTTTGTCATCGCAAGCTCTGTATAACTTGTAACAAAGGGGCTTTTTCTTTCATAAAAAAAAAATATGAGTTTTGGTCTTTTTATATATAATTATATAATATAGTAAATAGAATTTCTATATATAAATAGAAATAAATAAAAATAAACTTATCGGATTAACTTCTCATTGATGTATTGTTTCATCGGAATCCAATCCAAATCACGATGTAATTTTCTTGTTCCTGAATGGTCTTCTTGAATTCTTTTAGGTTTATGCTCTACTCCGAGTAAAGATCGGACCGATTTTTATTTGCATATATAGGACAAATGCCCCAATACTACGTCTTTTTGCTACGACTTCTTTCTTTTTTACTTTATTTCATATCTCCCGCCAAATCTAATATTAAATATTCAATATTCAATGCATTCATCATATTACTCGTATTACTCGATTTATTAACAGTTTTAGATAACTTTAATTATATTTATTATATTAGAAATTATAAATCGAATATTCTATAATATAAATAGAATATGATATTAAGGAGAAATCATAGATATATTACCTATTGGTTTTTTTCTAAACGGAGCCTGGATAATTCATTTTATTGTTTGAACCAAGCCAACCATAAATTATTCTAATTGCTAATATTAATCTGTCTACCCCCTTAAAAAATTAATTTAATCGTACTTAATTGCATTTCACGCTCCAAATTTTGGATAATTCAATCAATCTTTGTTGGGCGAAAGGGAGGATATCTCGATCGGGAAAGAGAACGGGGAAATACCATATGACCCAATATATCTGACAAGTCGCACTATACGTCAACCCACGATGCATCTTCGTCTCCAGGACTTCGAAAAGGTACTTTTGGAACACCAATAGGCATTAAATGAAAGAAAAATTAAGTATTATATCTCACTTTGATGTGAAAGCGTAAAAATAGGTTTATTGTCTTAATAATATTTTGTCTTTTATCATATTTTATCCATAGATTGAAGAAGTTCATAAAAAAGGAAGACAGAATCAATAAAGGAAAATTCTTACAAGTGGGGCCTTTGGATGATGAACAAATATATATGCAGTTACTCATATAAAATGCTATCAACGCACTACCATTGCGTATTGGTACTTATCGGGTGTAGAATAAATCTGCTTCTTTTTGTTCCTACGAACAAAATTATTCTATTATTATTCAAAGACATTCTTACTAAAAGATATAGAACAAATATTAATCCTTTCCCCAAGATAATCCACTAAAAAAGTAAGGACCATACTATACTATAGTTTTTTTAAAGTGCAATAAAGTTACATAGAGTCTATTTTTGATTGATATAAGGGGTATTTCCATGGGTTTGCCTTGGTATCGTGTTCATACGGTCGTATTGAATGATCCCGGCCGTTTGATTTCTGTCCATATAATGCATACAGCTCTGGTTGCTGGTTGGGCCGGTTCGATGGCTCTATATGAATTAGCTGTTTTTGATCCCTCTGACCCTGTTCTTGATCCAATGTGGAGACAGGGTATGTTCGTTATACCCTTCATGACTCGTTTAGGAATAATCAATTCATGGGGTGGTTGGAGTATTACGGGGGGGACTATAACGAATCCGGGTATTTGGAGTTATGAAGGTGTGGCTGGTGCACATATTGTGTTTTCTGGCTTGTGCTTTTTGGCAGCTATCTGGCATTGGGTGTATTGGGATCTAGAAATATTTTGTGATGAACGTACAGGAAAACCCTCTTTGGATTTGCCCAAGATCTTTGGAATTCATTTATTTCTCTCAGGAGTGGCGTGCTTTGGTTTTGGCGCATTTCATGTAACAGGATTGTATGGTCCTGGAATATGGGTATCCGATCCTTATGGACTAACGGGAAGAGTACAAGCTGTAAATCCAGCATGGGGTGTGGAAGGTTTTGATCCTTTTGTTCCGGGAGGAATAGCCTCTCATCATATTGCAGCAGGAACCTTGGGCATATTGGCGGGTCTATTCCATCTTAGTGTCCGTCCGCCCCAACGTCTATACAAAGGATTACGTATGGGAAATATTGAAACCGTCCTTTCCAGTAGTATCGCTGCTGTCTTTT